AAGCTTATATTATAGACTCAAAAAATTAATTAGTACAAAAATCGATAGATAATAGAATAAATAGAAAAAAAGATAAGACGAGATTCGCCCACCTCCAATATATTTTAATCCTTCTCCTATAAAGAAACTTGCAATACCAGTACCATTTATGATTCCATCAATTATACATTTATCAAAAAAAGAAGTTAATTGAGATAATTTTCTTATACTTCTGGTAAAGATTCTTGTATAAAACAAGTCTATGTAACCTCGATTATATGACCAATTATATATCACATTAATTATTGGATCCAATAGAATTCTCTTAGAACCCATTTTTACAAAAGAGTTAATTAAATCAAAACTTTGGAAAGATGAATAAATGGATCCATAAAAAAAGGATGCTATACATATTCCAAAAAAAGCTATACTTACTGAATAAATTGCATTTGTTATAAATTCATACCAATCCACAGAAGAATGGGAATTTGTATGAAAAAAGCTTTCTGATGGAGCTAACCATTTTGATAGTAAATCAAAATCGATTATTCTTTGATCAAAAGGAATTCCAATGGATCCAATGAACAAAGTAAATAGTACCAACACAAGCATTGGAAATAACATAGTATTATCGGATTCGTGAGGGTAGATAAAAGTATGTTTTTTTCCAAAATTAGTACTAAAGTGTCGCATCTTATTTATTACACTGGCATCAAGTTTATATCTATTTCTTGAAAAAAAAGAAACCCTTTCATTACTATTTGTTGTTGATAAAAGTAAATTATTTTGAATTAATTTTGGTGCTGTTTTTCCCCACAAGGATATTGAATATAGGGAACCATTTTGAATTCCACTGTAATTTTTTAAATGAACATGGAAATATCCCTCAAAAGTAAGTAAATACATACGAAACATATAAAATGCAGTTAACCCCGCTGTGAAAAACGCTATTATTGCGAAGATTGGTGAATACAACCAACTATCATTAAGAATTTCATCTTTTGACCAAAAACAAGCAAGAGGTGGAATACCACAAAGAGAAAGTGTACCCAATAAAAAGGTCATTTTTGTAACTGGAACATATTTTCTTAAGCCACCCATAAGAGCCATATTCTGGCTTTTATCTGGTGAATATCCAACAATGGGTTCCATTGAATGAATAATGGATCCGGACCCCAAAAACAATAATGCTTTCGTATAGGCATGAGTGATCAAATGAAACAAAGCTGCTCTATAAGAACCCATACCTAGAGCTAACATCATATAACCCAATTGAGACATTGTAGAATAGGCTAAACCTCTTTTAATATCTCTTTGGGCAAGAGCCAAAGTAGCTCCTAATAGTAGTGTTATTACACCGATAACAGAAATGAAATTCATTATGTAAGGTATAACTGTGAAAAGTGGAAAAAGCCGAGCTACAAGAAAAATTCCCGCTGCTACCATAGTAGCAGCATGTATAAGAGCCGAAATAGGAGTAGGTCCTTCCATGGCATCGGGTAACCATACATGAAGGGGGAATTGTGCGGATTTAGCAACTGCACCAAGGAATAATAGGAAAGCACATAGAGTAGCAAATAAAGAATTGACCCCGTTATTATGGATCAATTTATTAAATGTTTCGAATAAATCCCGAAATTCGAAACTACCAGTCATCCAATAAAAACCTAAGATTCCTAATAATAATCCAAAGTCCCCTACACGATTAGTTATAAAAGCTTTTTGACAAGCATTTGCTGCAATTGGTCGTGTAAACCAAAACCCTATTAACAAATAGGAACACATTCCCACCAGTTCCCAAAAAATATAAATTTGTATCAAATTAGAACTAATAACTAATCCCAACATGGAAGCATTGAAAAAACTCAGATAAGAAAAAAATCTTAAATATCCCTGATCGTGAGACATATAATTGTCGCTATAAATAAGAACCATGAGTCCAACAGTAGTTATTAATATTGACATAATGGAAGTAAGTGGATCGATTAAGTATCCGAACTCTAATGAAAAATCATTATTGATAGTCCAAGACCATAGATATTGATAAATAAAACTTCCACTTATTTGCTGAATGGATAAATTGACTGAAAAAGCTAAAGCTATACTTAGGAATAAAACACTAAAAAAGGCCCATATACGACGAATATTTTTTGTTGCTGTTGGAACAAGCAGGAGTCCAAATCCTATTGACATAGTAACAGGAAGTGGAAGTAAAGGTATTATCCACGCATATTGATATGTATGTTCCATAATAAAACGAATTTTTTATTTTTTTATTCTTATGAATTGTTATTATCTCCGATTAACTAATTCTGATATCTTTTGTAAGGAACAAAGATAAAAGAAATCAATAAAAAAAGATATGAAAAAACTCAACTATTTTTATTCTTAATTATTCAACTTTTCTCATATTTTCAAAAATGCAAAAAGTTCCAATTTGGTTGATCAAAGAATATGACCAAATGATTGGTCAAGATTATTACTTAGTTATTAACTAAGTAATAATTTTGATTAATATATGGAATATGATATTTTTTATGATTGTATTATCCTGATGATTTATAACAATATAGTATAGTAAAAAAAAAGTTATACAAAAAAGAATACTTGGTTCGAATATGTACGGGTCTGGTATCTGTTAATAATCGGATTCAACCAAATAGCCAAAACTTATGTTTATTGTGAATCTTATGATATTCTTTATCTTACCTCGCAATAATCCATCACTAAGATTATTCTTATTTGGTAATATCTTGTTTAAGAGGTTAATTACTAACCTTAAATGAAATTGAATTAACTTACGGACAAACATTCTGAATTTGATTAATTAATAGGAAAAATAATATTAATTTTTTTAATACAATATTTTTGTTACAATATAGAATTTTTGAAATTCTATTAAATTCTTAAATTATATCTTATATAATTGTTTAAATTCTATGAGGGCTCTTAATCTTTTTGATTTAACAAATTAAATCAAATTAGATTTACAATATTTACTAAAATGAAATATGAGTTCCAAATTAAACCTTTTTCATTTGATTCTTTTTTTTTTTATTTCATTCTTATTTCATAAAGAACAACGAATTTGTTTTATGGTAGTGGATAATCCCTATAAATATGGATTCGAATGAGATTAGAAAGAGATTAATCAGTACAAACTATTTTGGATTCAATCTATGGATAGAAATGCAAAAAACAAAAAAAGTATAAAGGATTATTAGAGAGTTTTTTTAGCTAGTCCAAATTTTCTTAAAAATACTATTACTACATTACCATTATAACATTCCATAGTATATTATAGATAATATGATCATTTTCAAAAAAAAATTTATCTATATTTATTTCTATCTTATGAAAAACAGGAAAAACGATACCATTATCTATGAAATAAGTATGGATAATGAATAAAAAGAGCAATCCGTCAATACATGTCTTTCACATACAACAATAAAAATGAATAATCTCTTTCTATGGCGGTTCCAAAAAAGCGTACTTCTATGTCAAAAAAACGTATTCGTAAAAATATTTGGAAGAAAAAAGGATATTTTGCCGCGGTTAAAGCTTTTTCCTTAGCTAAATCGGTTTCAACGGGGAATTCAAAAAGTTTTTTTGTGCAACAAACAAATAAATAATAAAGTCTTTGGCTTAGCTTCTTGGGCGTAGCTTAATTAATATGACTATAAAAAATGAATTAAACGATTTACATTAACTAAAAAGAATGTTTTCCATTTTTCAATTCAAATTCAATATAAAAGAAATTAGAACGAGTTCTTGTAATATCTTGTAATATATGGAATAATAATTTGTAATACGTGTATTTTTTCTATTACTGTACTTTTCACAAAAATTCTTTTTAAGAATTTTTGTGAAAAGTACAGTAAAATTCCAAAAGGAAGTGAAAACCCCCTGTTCTCTATCCATTTTGTTTTCTATATCTATATATAAATGGAAACCAACTTGCATTGAATCCTTAAATCTCGACGATTCCAGATGTACGAACTATTATTATTTCAAGCAAGCCGCCATGGTGAAATCGGTAGACACGCTGCTCTTAGGAAGCAGTGCTAGAGCATCTCGGTTCGAGTCCGAGTGGCGGCATCATTCTATAATATAAAAAGAACACAATAAAATAAAAATATAAAAAGAACACAATAAATTCTATAATGTATTCAATAAGCAATTCCTTATTTTTATTTTATTCACTAATCGGATTATCTTTTTTATATGATATTTATAACTTTAGAACATATATTAACTCATCTATCTTCCTCGATTATTTCAATTGTTATTATGATTCATTTGATGACCCTATTACTTCATGAAATTGTAGGATTATGTAATTCGTCACAAAAGGGTATGATAGCTACTTTTTTATCTATAACAGGACTATTAGTTATTCGTTGGATTTATTCGGGACATTTCCCATTAAGTAATTTATATGAATCATTAATGTTCCTTTCGTGGAGTTTCTTCATTATTCATATGATTCTTTATTTTAGAAATAATGAAAAGCAAAATTATTTAAGCACAATAAGCGCGCCGAGTGCTATTTTTACTCAGGGCTTCGCTACTTTTAGTCTTTCAACCGGAATACATCAATCGGCAATATTAGTACCTGCTTTGCAATCCCAGTGGTTGATGATGCATGTAAGTATGATGTTGTTGAGCTATGCAGCTCTTTTATTTGGATCCTTATTTTCAATCGCTCTTTTAGTCATTACATTTAGAAAAAACATCAATTTTTTTTCTAAAGGCAATAATTTCTTAATAAGTTCCGTTTTATTTGACGAAATTCACTCCAATGAGAAAAGAAATATTTTACAAAGTACGGGTTTGCTTTCATTTAAAAACTATTATAAATATCAATTGACTAAAACATTGGATTATTGGAGTTATCGTGTCATTAGTCTAGGATTTACCTTTTTAACCATAGGAATTCTTTCTGGAGCAGTATGGGCTAATGAAGCATGGGGATCTTATTGGAATTGGGACCCTAAAGAAACTTGGGCTTTTATTACTTGGACCGTATACGCTATTTATTTACATACTAGAACAAACCAAAATTTTCAAGGTATGAATTCAGCAATTGTGGCTTCTATAGGATTTCTTATAATTTGGATATGCTACTTTGGTGTCAATCTATTAGGAATAGGTCTACATAGTTATGGTTCATTTGTACTCCCATCTAATTGAATAAACCACTTAAAGAATATCTCAGATAATCCTTTTCTATATAACTTTCACATATAAGGAAAATTTGTGTGAGTTTTTGATAATTATTTAACCCCATTTTTTTTATTGAACGATGAAATGGGGTTAAATAATTATCAAAAACTCGAAATAAATATTTTAATTCACTTCACTTTATTTCTCATTGCACAATGAACTATTTTCAAAATGAAAAATCATATAATTTTTTGATTTTTTACTTGAATTTCAATTCAATTCATTAAGATTATCTATAAAAATAATTAGATAGAATAGCTTCTACCTTATCAACTGATAATGAGAAAACAAAATCAGGATAAATACCGATTGCTATTACGGGAAGAAAGATACAGATTGAAACAAATAGTTCTCGGGGGCCAGAATCCACAAAATAAGACTTTGGAACAGTAAAGAACTTGTATCCATAGAACATCTGACGTGACATAGATAATAAATAAATAGGAGTTAATATCATTCCAATTGCCATTACAAAAGTAATTAGTATTTTTGGCATTAAAAGATATTTGGGACTCGTAATTATTCCAAAGAATACTACTGATTCTGCAACAAAACCACTCATTCCCGGTAATGCAAGAGAAGCCATGGAAAAACCACTGAACAGGGTAAATAATTTTGGCATTGGGATAGATATCCCTCCCATTTCGTCAAGATAAACAAGATGTGTTCTATCACAGCTTGTACCCCCTAAGAAAAAAAGGGCGGCGCCAATAAATCCATGAGACAATAATTGTAAAACGGCTCCATTGAGTCCTGTGTTTGTTATGGAACCAATTCCTATAATTATAAAACCCATATGAGATACAGAAGAGTAGGCTATTCTCCTTTTTAAATTACGTTGACCGAAAGAGGTTGAAGCTGCATAAATTATTTGTACCGTTCCCACTATCACCAACCATGGAGAAAATATCGAATGTGCGTGGGGTAAAAATTCCATATTGACACGAATCAACCCATATGCTCCCATTTTTAATAAGATTCCGGCCAAAAGCATACATGTACTGTAATGTGCTTCTCCGTGGGTGTCTGGTAACCATGTATGTAGGGGTATAATCGGTGATTTGACAGCATAAGCAATAAGAAAGCCAAAATATAACAGAATTTCCAGGGCCACGGGATATGATTGATTAGCTAATGCTCCAAAATTCAATGTTGGCCCATCCGAACCATATAAACCTATACCTAAAACCCCCATTAATAGAAAAATGGAACCCCCTGCGGTGTATAAAATAAACTTTGTAGCTGAGTACAAACGTTTTTTACCCCCCCACATAGATAAAAGTAAGTAAACAGGAATTAATTCTAACTCCCACATCATGAAAAAAAGTAAAAGGTCTCGAGAAGAAAATAACCCTATTTGACCACTGTACATTGCTAACATTAGAAAATAAAACAATCGTGAATCTCGAGTAACAGGCCAAGCCGCTAAAGTTGCTAAAGTTGTGATAAATCCTGTCAGTAAAATGGGTCCTATGGAAAGCCCATCGATTCCCAGTCTCCAGTGAAAATCAAAAATAGTTATCCAGTTATAATCTTCCTCCAATTGTATTAATGGGTCGTCCAATCGGAAATGGTAACAGAATACATAAGTCATTAGAAGGAGTTCCAATAAGCATATACATATAGTATACCACCTAATTACCTTATTTCCTCTATGTGGGAGAAAAAAAATGAAGGAACCCGCAAATATCGGAAAAACTACAATTATTGTTAACCAAGGAAAATAGCTCGTGGTAAAGACAAGATACACTTTGACCATAAAAAATCCGTACTCGAGAAAATATTTTCTTCTGAGTACGGATTTTTGTCGGTGAAAAAATAGGAATCAAATAAAATGATTCAAGTGGAATTTTTTGTAACGTATCAATAAGCTAGACCCATACTACGGGTTGTCTCATGCCATAAATAAACACGAACACTCAAAAAATCCGTTGGACAAGCGGATTCACATCTTTTACAGCCTACGCAGTCCTCGGTTCTTGGTGCAGAAGCAATTTGTTTAGCTTTACATCCATCCCAAGGTATCATTTCCAACACGTCTGTGGGGCAAGCTCGTACACATTGAGTACACCCTATACATGTATCATAAATCTTTACTGAATGTGACATTGTATCTATAAATTTCAGTTTTGGAAATAAAATATTTTGATCTGGTAAAAAAATAAGTAGTAAATGAATTCTATAGTATAGATACCAGACAAATCAGTGGTTTACCAGAATTTTTTAGAATAAATAGATTTCTGGATATGTTTACGAGAAAGGGCCAATAAACTTGAATTCTTTATTTCAAAAAAGATGGTAATACAAATCTTACATGCTAATTTAACTAAAATTAGTAAATATTCCAATTTCTAATTAGAATATTCATTATTAATAGAAATTTGTATTACTATTAGAAATAATTCAAAATAATAATATTATTATACATTAAAATAATCTATTTTGAATTAGATTTATATGATTACGACTATTTATTCAACAAATTCGATTGATTGATACGGGTTGATTTTCTGTTACGATGAATTGATGAGACTATAGCTAGTCCAATTGCTGCTTCAGCAGCTGCAATGGCTATAACAAAAATGGAGAAAATATCTCCTTTTAATTGACGACTATCGAATAAATCAGAAAATGTTACGAGATTTATATTAACCGAATTTAGTATAAGTTCAAGACACATAAGCGCTCTAACCATGTTTCGACTTGTGATCAATCCATAGATACCGATAGAAAATAAATAGGCACTCAAAAAAAGTACATGCTCAAACGTCATTGACTAACTCCTCATCAATCTCGATTCATTTGAATCAATACGAATGAACATTTCTTCAAACGATTTGATTAAAAAAAAAATTATAGAACAAAAAAAAATATTGTTGATAGATCAAATTCAGAACTTTATTTACCTTCTACTATTTTATTTATTTTTTTTATATTATACTTAAATATGTTATAATATATATATGAAAAATAATGTATATGAAAAAAGAGTGTTATGTTATAATAATAACACATGATAAAATAAAACAAGACATTTTTTTTTTGATTTAGGATAATTCCTAATTCTAAGAAATTGTACTTAGTATTTTATTGACGAGCCATACTAATTGCACCTATCAAAGCAACTAAAAGAATTATCGAAATTAGTTCAAATGGAAGAAAAAAATCCGTTGATAAATGAATCCCAATTTGTTGAACATTACTTATCAGGTCCTGTTCTATAATTTGGTTTGATCTTGTAGTCCAAATAATCCCATACCACGACGTCTCTAGGATAGTAGTAATTAGTGAAAAAAAAATACTTGTACAAATTAGCAAAGTAAGGCCGTTTCCAACAGTCCAAAGATTGAAATCATTATAATATTCAGAACTATTTGTGAACATTACAGCAAATATGATTAAAACATTTATAGCTCCCACATAAATAAGGAGCTGCGCAGCAGCCACAAAATAGGAGTTCGATAAAATATATAATAAGGATATACAAACAAGAACCAATCCCAATGAAAAGGCAGAAAAAATGGGATTGGTAAATAAAACTACTCCTATACCCCCTAATATAACAACTAATCCCAAAAATACTACAAGGATATCATGTATTGTTCCAGTTAAACCCATTATGTATAAAGTGAGAAATAGATAAGTCAAAATATTTCATGATCTTATTAAATAAGTCCAGGAAAAGAGGAATTCCCTCATTTTTTTCTTATATATAATATGTTCTTAATTGAATTAAATCTTAATGTAGTATGGATTAATATAGATACAGTTATTATATCAATCCCGGTTTTTTACAAAAAATGAGTTGGAATTTTGTATTTCGAAACCATTCCATTTACTTACATAATATACTTTATATTTACTTACATAATATACTTTATATATATGTATAATAATACAATAATATAATAATAAGTAATAAGACTCTTTTTCGATTTTGTTTGTATTTTTGTGTATACTTTATAATACTATTTATATAAAAATAATAATATTTATTTGATATGTTATATGAATAGCATAATATTTCTTAATTATTATTAAATATGAAAATAATATTATTAATTAATATTATATCTTAATCTATCTATCTTAAATACCATATAATGGAAATGGCCAAATCAAATAGTGACTAAATAAAAAAGTGGATTATTATCTCAATTCGAAATTTCAATTTTATCAATTGAAATTAAAGAATAATTAGGAACAATCAATAGTTATTATTAATCCAAATTCCAATGAAAAAAGTTTTATATTATGTTTTAGATTATATTAAATTCAATAATTGGTAATTGTTTTTGAATTGAAAGATTTATCTTTGTCTATTTTTATTTGAGTCGAATTCGTAATTGCTTGAATTGTGTAATCTCCAATTACTGACATTGGCAATCGACCCAAAGCAATTTGATTATAATTCAATTCGTGACGATCATAAGTAGAAAGTTCATATTCTTCAGTCATTGATAAACAGTTTGTTGGGCAATACTCCACACAGTTACCACAAAATATACATACCCCAAAATCAATACTATAATTAAGCAATTGTTTCTTTTTAATATCCGTTTTTAATCTCCAATCAACAACGGGTAGATCTATAGGACATACACGAACACATACTTCACAAGCAATACATTTATCAAATTCAAAATGAATTCGGCCGCGGAAACGCTCCGATGTTATTAATTTTTCATACGGATATTGAATAGTTACAGGTAAACGATTTGTGTGGGATAAGGTAATCATGAAACCTTGCCCAATGTACCTTGCGGCCCGTACTGTTTGTTGACCATAATTCATGAATCCAGTTACCATAGGGAGCATATCGTAAATATCTATGAAATAAATAAGTTGATGTTTCTTTCTCTTGTTTAAGATAATTTCGAATGTCGTTATCGTATTCTCTTATTTATATTTATAGTGAAACAAGTTGAGAAGAGGTTGTCAATAATAAATTACCCAAAGAAATAGGTAAAAGAAATTTCCATCCAAGATTTAATAGTTGGTCCATTCTCATTCTTGGTAAAGTCCATCTTGTTGCAATAGGAATAAATAGGAACAAATAAGCTTTAACTAACGTAATAAGAATCCCGATTATAATTCCAAAGACCCCACTCATATTATTTATTCCAAAAATATCAGGAATAAAAAAAATAGGTAGAATAGAGAAATTCCACCCTCCTAAGTAAAGAACTGTTACAAATAATGAAGAAACTAATAGATTTAGGTAAGAAGCAACATAAAATAAACCATATTTGATCCCTGAATACTCGGTTTGATAACCCGCTACTAATTCTTCCTCTGCCTCTGGTAAATCAAAAGGTAATCTTTCGCATTCTGCTAAAGAAGAAATTAGAAAAACTATAAATCCGATAGGTTGTCGCCACAGATTCCATCCAAAAAAACCATATTTTGACTGTGCCTCAACTATATCAACCGTACTTGAACTATTAGATAATCATAGTCGATGATACCATTACTGTTACCATCGCTATTCCAAAACCGTACATGAGATTCTCACCTCATACGGCTCCTCTACGGCCACAAATAAATAGAAAGACTAGTTCGATATTACCATTAATTCGGCATCCGTTGATATTGAAGGATAGATAGAATAAAGATACATCGAAGAGTCCTAAATTAGACCGATGTAATTCTGTCTGCTCGAATAAAAACTAAAAAAAGTGCTTCTGAATTTATCTCGTCCCCTTATAATATAAAAATTTCTCTTTCAATAAAATACTTGTTGTCTTGTTGTATCAATAGATATTTATTTTTCCTTGACCCATATCTTTTGATTACGAAAAAGAATTAGAGATTAGTTCACAAATCCAAATAAGAATTCTTTCTCTCTTTCTATATATATAGATATATAGATATAATATATAGAAAAAGAAATAAAGATCTTTTCTTATTCATTCTACATTCCATTATTTCTTTTGTTCCTGTTCTTGTTTCTGATAAGAGGCTACTCTGAAAAAGAAAAAAAAAAGAAATCAGAAAAAGGGGATTAATTCGTTCTTGATAGTCATTTCTTTAATCAGTGAATAGGAGCATACTCTAGATCGGAATCGTAGATAAGTACTGCTTGATCGTTTCTACTAACTTAAAGCACTAATTATGATTCATTTTATGTAAAAATACTTTTTTTGGTACTTTACATTATCTCCATTACTAATCTTTTGTGTATCTTGGTGTTTCTACCCGTTCACTAATTTGTGCTCGATCCTGATATGGTAATACATATAAAAAAAATAGTATAAACCCAATCCACTGGATCTTTTGCATCCGCTTCAAGACATTATATCATGACTAATAAAATAATCTTAGTCATAAAACAATCTTAGTCTTGGGATAAACAGTTTACACTGTTTATATTTGCCTCTTTACTCTTGTACATAGGGAATGAGATTTAATCTTCTTAACTGCAAATTGATAAGCTGTTTTGTTTCACTCATATAACTATCTGGTTTAACTTATTTATCTGAATAATGAATCAAAAAACGAAAGGATCCATCCATTATTAGAAATCTTTTCCTATATTAGAAATGAAGAAAAGAAGGAAAAGCCCGTCTTATAACGAATCACACGTAGAGATATTGATAACACACATAGAGTTAATGGTATTTCATAACTTATGGATTGAGCAGCAGCTCGTAAACCACCTAAGAAAGAATATTTATTATTAGACCCATACCCTGACATAAGAAGTGCAATAGGGGCAATACTTGAAATAGCAACCCATAAAAAAACACCTATACTTAGATCGGATAAAACAAAACGATATCCAAAAGGAATTACTAAATAACTTAGTAGAGTTGATATGACTGCTATAGCCGGTCCAACACTGAATAATAGAATATCTCCTCTATAAGGGAGGATATCCTCTTTAAAAAGTAATTTTGTCCCATCTGCTAAAGCTTGAAGAATTCCTAATGGCCCAGCATATTCAGGCCCGATACGTTGTTGTATTCCTGCGGATATTTCTCTTTCTAACCAAACAATTACTAGTACACCTATAGTAATTCCTAATATCAGAATCAAAATAGGGATAAAGACCCATATGAGTTCATAGACCTCTTTTAAAAGTTCGGATCCAGAAAAATAATTAATAGCTTGTACTTCCGTCGTGTCAATTATCATTTCAACGATCAACCTCCCCCATAATGATATCTATACTACCTAGTATTGTCATAATATCAGCCAATTTCATTTTTTTAACTAGCTGAGGAAGAATTTGCAAATTGATGAAACCTGGTGGACGAATTTTCCATCTCCAAGGAAAAACACTCTGATCTCCTATCATAAAAATTCCTAATTCTCCCTTTGGGGCTTCTACTCTCACATAAAGTTCTTGTTTCGATAATTCAAAATTTGGTGAGGGTTTTTTACTAATGAATCTATATTCAAAATCATTCCATTCAGAATTTGTTGTTCTATCAAAACGTCGTACTTCTAAATTTTCATAGGGTCCTCCAGGAATTCCTTCCAGAGCTTGCTGAATAATTTTTATGGATTCCGTCATTTCATTGATTCGTACTAAATAACGAGCTAGTGAATCCCCTTCTTTTTGCCATTGAACTTCCCAATCGAATTCATTGTAACACTCATAATCATCCACTTTCCGAAGATCCCATTGTATTCCAGAAGCTCGTAACATTGGTCCTGATAAACCCCAATTTATTGCTTCGTCTCCACCAATAATACCTATTCCCTCAACCCGTTCCAAAAAAATGGGGTTGCGAGTTATAAGTTTTTGATATTCGGTAACTTCTTTTAAAAAATAATCACAAAAATCTAAACATTTATCTATCCAGCCATGAGGTAGATCAGCAGCTACTCCTCCGATACGGAAATAATTATGCATCATTCGCATCCCTGTAGCAGCTTCGAATAAATCATATATTAATTCTCTCTCTCTGAAAATATAAAAAAAGGGGGTCTGTGCACCAATATCTGCCATAAAAGGACCAAGCCATAACAGATGAGAAGCTATACGACTCAATTCTAGCATAATTACTCTGATATAGCTGGCTCTTTGGGGTACTTGAATATTTCCCAACTGTTCTGGTGCATTTACAGTTATTGCCTCTGTAAACATAGTAGCTAAATAATCCCAACGTGTTACATAAGGGAGATATTGTATAATTGTTCGATTTTCCGCAATTTTTTCCATCCCTCTGTGTAAATAACCCAATACGGGTTCACAGTCAATAACATCTTCACCATCAAGAGTAACAATTAGTCGAAGAACACCATGCATTGATGGGTGTTGAGGACCCATATTGACTTTCATGAGATCTTTTCTTGTAGACGGTACAGTCATATATTTTTTCCCCGATTCATTATTTTATGAGTTTCTCAAAACGAGGTTCATAAAAAAATAGAAAATCTAATAATTCTTATTTCTAATTTAATAGTAATTTTTGAGTACTAATCAAAATTCTACTAAAATATTCTAAAAAAATTAATAATACATAATAATAAAAATCGAAATTTAATAAATTGATTTAGTTTCAATGAAATTAACGAGTTTTTTGCTCTCGAATATCCAGTTGACTTATTAATTTTTTATAGCGTACTCTATTTTCCTTTGCCAAATACGCTAGCAACCGTTGGCGTTTTCCCAGAATTATTCGAAGACCCCTCTGAGATGAAAAATCTTTTTTGTGCAATTCTAGATGTGAAGTAAGTCTCCGTATTTTATTTGTAAAACAGAATACTTGAAATTCAACGGATCCCTTGTTTTCTTCTTTTTCTTCTTGTGAAATTGCTGAGATGAATGCATTTTTTATCATAAAATAAAGAAAATAAAATAAAGAAAGAAAGTTAAAAGTTATATTATATATATTTTAATTTAATATATATTTTTTATTTTTTAATTTCAATTTACCGATCAGGAATAATAAATATAATAATAATGAATTTAATTTTAATAATATATATTTAATAATGTCTCTAATAATACCTCTAATTTTAATAATTTTAATCAGGTACACGCAAAAACTTTGATTTATTTTTTATCCAAATCCAAATTGGATTTGGATAAAAAACATGAGAAATTATTAAAAATTTATTTGTACCTAACAGAATTCGGCTGATTCATTCCTAGATCTGCTTGATATAATATTAAATCAATATCATCTATTATCAGTTAATTTGGAATCGTGGATACATATGTATTCTTGACATAGTAAAACGGCTTCCATTATTGGTATTAAACCAATATCGATTCATACAAGCTAAATCTTCTAATCGATAATTAGGCCAAATAAACAATTTCAATTTGATTAATTTATTTGTATTTATATGAGGATAGTTATCCTCATTCATAAATAGTCCACAGCTCTTTATGTTGTTTTCATTACCAAATACGAAAATCTCATTTAAAACATTTCTATTCCAGGAATTAAAACAATTTAGAATTCTCAACTTTCTACGATGTCTAGTAGATAGAATATGTTCAGGAACAAGAAAATCATAATAATTTTTATTTTCATTCTTATCAACATCTTTTTTTTTTATGGATTTATTATTAGTTTGATATTTCTTTTTATTGACCAAGCCAATACCTATCATTTGATACATAATCAATTTTTCATCCAATTTTGTAGATAGACGAATTGGTTCGACAATCAATATTCCATTTTTTATCAATTCCGTCAGAGCTAGATCTTTCTGAGTTACCATGACGTCTAAACTCATTTCTCCTCTTTTAATGGAGGATATAGCAATTTCCTTTGGATTTGTTAATCTAAGCAGAAGACAATATACCTTGATATTATCGGTCATTCTTTTATTTAAGGCGTCATCCCATCTTAATTGAAAAAGGAAATACTTTTTCAGGAATAAATCGAGTTCCGCCTCTTTCTTGCTCTTGTATTGCTTTCTTTTTCTACTTTTTTTAATGTCTGATCCTGTATAAATTTCTTCAATATCTTTTTTTTTCTTTTGTTTTTGAACGTCTAATAGAAGATCCACTTGACTGGACTGTTGTTTTTTTTCTTGCTTCTTTTTTTCTAATTCAAAGTATTCTTTTTCATTAGATGATATATGAATATCCTTTTTTTCATTTCCGTTACTATTTGGATTTACATCAAAATTCAAAAACAACTTAATTGGTATGACCCACGATTTAATTTTATATGCATTATATGTATCATAAAGTATTCCAAATTCTGGGAAGAACTGAGGTTTTTTTGATATACGATGATATAACCTTTCTTCATTCATCCCCATCCAATCAAAAAAGAAACTTTTTTGATTCATTTTGGATGGTTTTTTTTTTTTATGAATCCTCGGAGATAAAATATTCTTATTATCAAGTTTTTGATAAATATTAATTTTAGTCTTAGTATTTTGATTCTTGGTACCACAATGCATATGAGTCCAGGTATCAATATTGATATTTTTATTTTGTTTAATAAAAAAATAGAAAATTTTACAATTAAAATATTTTTTCTCAATATTTTTTTTCCTATGTATATAATATTTTTCTCCTAGATAATCCCTAATATCTACATCCATTAGTACATAAAGCAATTGGGGTTTCTCTATATTAAAATTATATAATATTTCTTTATTTCTATTTATTTTTAATGGCGATCCATAAATATAGGAATCCCCTTTGTTTTCATAGTTTATATATTTATGTGATATATATTTATGTAATAAAAGATCATATCTGCAATTTCTTTTAAATTTTTCTTTTTGATTCATCAAAGAGTTTGCTTCATAATATTTTTTTTTTACGTAAGGGATTAATGGGTTTTTCTCCTTTTTATATGAATTCAATTTGATGGAGTCCTCATTGGGAATTGTACAACGTTCGTTGACTCTATTTTTCCACGTTTTCGATACTAACTGAGACCATTTAGTATGAGATAAATTATATTGATAATGGCCCTTTAACCAGTTTTTCCACTCATTTATTATAGACTTATCAATTTTATTATGCTTTGTTTTGGGATCAAATATTCCTTGTGTCTCACAATAATTCTTGATTTTATCCTTAAGAAAAAGATGGGTTCCATGATATTGAAGCACGGGTCTCAAGTGATATTTGTTACTAAATGGAGTTTGTGATATTTTGTAAAATACATATGCTTGGGACAAGGAAGATAAGTCACAACAAGCATTTAAATTATTATTTATATTCGAAAAAAAGTTTTTTCTAGTCAAAATAAAAGGAATCGTGTTTTTGTTTGTTTCACCAATATCAATTTCTTCTTGATTTATTTTTTCCCTACTGGAAATTAATTTTCCCTTTTTTTTGTCTATGGATTCAACTATAAGTTCTATATTGATCCTGAGGATGTTAATGATATATAGAAATATATCCATGTACATTTTTTCAATGAAAGATTTTATAAAATAGTGTAATTTACGTATTAACCGGATACTTCTTTTTTTAAATATTGGCCACAGATTTTTCCATATTTTTTGTTTTTTATCATTCAAGTTTGTATTGTTAGGACTAATAATATTTAGATCTGGAGTTAGAATGAGTTTTTTTTTGTCATTTTTAATCTGTTCCATTTGATTCCTGGTTGTGATTCTTCTATCAATAAGATCTTTGATTTTCTTTTCTATAAGTAAATTTTTTGTCCAATTCCTGGATTGAATTTGAATAAGAAATTCTTGTGTATTTTTATTACTTATGGAATTTTTTTCATTCAACTCGTTTTTATTTAATTCAAATAAGAAAGTTTGGTTTCTTTTTTCCAAATTGTTTATCATTCCTTTTCTAACTAGAATTATTTTTAGAGCACCCTTTGTTTTTTCTTTGAAAGTTCTTATAAACCGTTTTCTTTTTCTTTTTAAAACTTTTAGAACTAGAAAACTTTTTTTTTTCACTTTTATATAGTTTTTTTTTAATTCATTAAAAATAGGTTCAAAAAAAGAAGGTTGTTTTCGTGGAGAACCAAAGGGGATTTCAGCTTCCATTCCCCAAATTGTTAAAAAACAAAAATTGTCCTTTTCTTCTTTTTTATCCCAACGAGAGTCTCGTACCTTAGATCCTTGCCAAGGTTTCAGACGAAAAGGAAATAGAATTTTTATCTGAATACCATCTGTTAACCAATCTTTTGGAAATTCGTTTTCTGATAATGGAACACCGTTAAAAGTACATTTAATATGCATTTCTTTATTCCAATCCCTCAAATCCTCATACCACTCGGGGAATTGAAATAATAGCATACGTCCAATATTTTTAGTTATTATCAAGAAAGGTAATTTAATGTATTTTCTCAAAAAGGATTGAATTACTAACATCGACCCTCTTATTGTTTGAGCAAAT